AAACTTATTATTTGATTATACGATACAAGGTTATACGAGAACGAATTCCTTATTTATAAACTATTTTCAATGAGAATTTGTATTTTAATTGAAAAAAAAATCTTTCTATATAGATAGATATTGAAGTGCTATCTCAGATTCAAAAAAAAAAGAGAATCATTTCTTTCAATACTCACTTATTATTAGTTAACAATCCTAATCCTCATATGCTTAATTCTGATAGGAAATAAAATAGTAAAATAATTATTCATCGAATGACTATTCATCTATTGTATTTTCATCAAATAGGGGGCAGGAAGATTCTATGGAAAAATGGTGGTTCAATTCGATGTTGTCTAACGAGAAGTTAAAGTTAGAACATAGGTATGGTTTAAGTAAATCAATGGAAAGTCTTGATGCTATTGGCCATACCAGTGGAAGTGATGAACCCCTTCTAAATGATACGGAGAAAAATTGGAGTGATAGTGTTAGTTATAGTTTCAGTAATGTTGATTATTTATTTGGTATCAGGGATATTTGGAGTTTGATCTCTGATGACACTTTTTTAGTTAGGGATAGTAATGGTGACAGTTATTCCGTATATTTTGATATTGAAAATCATAGTTTTGAGATTGACAATGATAGTTCTTTTCTGAGTGAATTAGAAGGTTTTTTTTCTAGTTTTTTGAATAGGGGGTCTAAGAGAAACAATCACTACTATTATCATTACATGTATGATACTCAATCTAGTTGGACTAATCACATTAATAGTTGCATTAATAGTTATCTTCGTTTTGAAGTCAGTATTAATAGTTCCATTTCAGGTGGTACTGACAATTACAGTGACAGTTACATTTATAGTTTCATTTGTACTGAAAATGTAAGTGGTAGTGAAAGTGGAAGTTTTAGTATAAGAACTCGTAATAATGGCAGTGATTTCAATATAAGAGGAAGATCTAATGATTTCGATATAAATAAAAAATACAGACATTTATGGGTTCAATGCGAAAATTGTTATGGATTAAATTATAAAAAACTTCTTAGGTCAAAAATGAATATTTGTGAACAGTGTGGATATCATTTGAAAATGAGTAGTTCAGATAGAATCGAACTTTCGATTGATTCGGGCACTTGGGATCCTATGGATGAAGATATGGTTTCTATGGACCCCATTCAATTTCATTCAGAAGAGGAACCTTATAAAGATCGTATTGATTCTTATCAAAGAAAGACAGGTTTAACTGAAGCTGTTCAAACAGGCATAGGTCAACTAAACGGTATTCCCACAGCAATTGGGGTTATGGATTTTCAGTTCATGGGAGGTAGTATGGGATCTGTAGTAGGTGAGAAAATCACTCGTTTGATTGAGTATGCTACCAATCGATCTCTACCTGTCATTATTGTGTGTGCTTCTGGAGGAGCACGCATGCAAGAAGGAAGTTTGAGCTTGATGCAAATGGCTAAAATATCTTCTGCTTCATATGATTACCAATCCACTAAAAAGTTATTCTATGTACCAGTCCTTACATCTCCTACAACCGGTGGAGTAACAGCCAGTTTTGGTATGTTGGGAGATATCATTATTGCTGAACCTAATGCGTACATTGCATTTGCGGGTAAAAGAGTAATTGAACAAACATTGAATAAGACAGTACCCGATGGTTCACAAGCGGCTGAGTATTTATTCCATAAAGGCTTATTCGACCCAATCGTACCACGTAATCCTTTAAAAGGTGTTCTAAGTGAGTTATTTCAGCTCCATGGTTTCTTTCCCTTGAATCAAAATTCAAAAAATTAAAGTATAGCACTAGATTCAGTTATTTTGTTTGTAGCGAACAAGTATTTAGTTCATCATAAAAAAAAAAAAACTAAGAAAAATGTTCTTTGGTGATATAAGTTACACTTTCTAGTAAGAGTCAGAAGTTTCGGATAATTTTTTTTTCTTCCGGATCCAGATCTATTTTTTATCTTACCCCTATTCATGATTAGGTATTATGAACCTCTATCAACAGGATAAAATAAAAAAGTGAATTTCTCTTTCCGAGGAATTCGAATTTTGGGAAATAAAAAGAATTTTATCTGGCTATCTTACGCATTAATTAAGATAGACAATAATGAAAAAAAAATATCAAAATAAAAAGAAATATCAAATATGGAAATGAAATAAAATAATTTCTACATCTATCGCATTTTTACTATGAATCCCTGTTTGTTGGATCCTATTATTTAGAGTCGCGAATTCATAATGAACTTAATTTTCATAAGAAAACTCCTTTTAAATAAAAAACTCCTTATTAGATTAGAAAGAAAGATAGAAAGAACATAAGGATGGGAGAAGAAGAATAATAAAATTTGTAAAAGAAGATTACCCTATTTATATTCGTGTAGAAAGATGAATAGGTACACTTAATTTAGTTCTACATTTTTGCACTTATTATCTATCCTTTTTTTTATTAAAATTTAATATTTTAATATTATTTTTATATTTCAAATTTCTATTTTAATATAAATATATTATTTATAAATTATATATTTATATATACTTAATTGTTTATATATACTTAGTAGTATAATATTATATAAAATACAATAGTCAATATTACCTAATATTACTTATAATAGATATACTTATCATATCATAAGATATCTTTCTAATAGATACAAATATATAGATACAAATATTAAATCGAGGCACCCATTCTATGACAGATCTCAACTTACCCTCTATTTTTGTGCCTTTAGTGGGCCTAGTATTTCCGGCAATTGCAATGGCTTCTTTATCTCTTCATGTCCAAAAAAATAAGATTGTCTAGATCCAATGGGACCAAATCCTATCAATTTATTTCAACACTGTATCATAATACAGATATTTTTTTAGTGCAATATGGTACGATATGTGGCTCTTTCCACACACAAATGAAAGAACTGTTATGTATGCGGATACATGCTATCTGCATAAATGCATGTATATATATATATAGCTGGTTAAAAACGGATCAGTAAATATTTTTAATAGAAAGTCAATGTATCTAACCAATTACTCCACATCAGAATAGTGCTAGTTGATGAAAGTTACTTCGGGATCAAGAAAGGTAAAGTCAAATTTGGGTTATTCTCTCAATTCCAATCGAATGCAACTGGATCTAGTATAGTATGAATTGGCGATCAGAACATATATGGATAGAACTTATAAGGGGGTCTCGAAAAACAAGTAATTTTTGCTGGGCCTGTATCCTTTTTTTAGGTTCACTAGGATTCTTAGCGGTTGGAACTTCCAGTTATCTTGGTAGGAATCTGATATCCATATTTCCATCTCAGCAAATTATTTTTTTTCCACAAGGAATCGTGATGTCTTTTTACGGGATCGCAGGTCTGTTCGTTAGCTCCTATTTGTGGTGCACAATTTTGTGGAATGTAGGTAGTGGTTATGACCGATTCGATAGAAAAGAAGGAATTGTGTGCATTTTTCGTTGGGGATTTCCTGGAATAAATCGTCGCATCTTCCTTCGCTTCCTTATGAGAGATATCCAATCAATCAGAATTGAGGTTAAAGAGGGTCTTTATCCTCGTCGTGTCCTTTATATGGAAATCAGAGGTCAAGGGGCCATTCCCTTGACTCGTACTGATGAGAATTTTACTCCACGAGAAATTGAACAAAAAGCTGCCGAATTGGCCTATTTCTTGGGCGTACCAATTGAAGTATTTTGAAATGAATTGAACACAATAAAGAATAAATGTTTTCTTGGCATGGGGGAAGGAACTTGCTAATTCCCTTTTTAATATAATTGAAGTCTTTTTGGAATGTTCATTTGAACAAAACATGTTAGATTATTCTATTTCCTCCTTCCTTTGTCGTGGCGACTCCCATAGAATAAACCAAAAAAGCAGGAGGGCATATATGGAATAACTATAATAAACTATACTATAATAAAGAAGAAAATTAAGAAAAGAAGAAATTTTTGTATACCATTTGTATACCAAAAGTATTTCGTATGCGTATGGATCCCAACTCAATTCTTTTCTACTAGAAAATTTCTACTAGAAAAAAGGCTAATCTAAGGCTAATATAATAAGTAGGGATTCATCAAATATATCCGAACATTTATTTCGTAATACGGAATTCATCTCATCTTTTTAGGCCCAAAATTTTGATGATACCCTTTTTCCTTGGTTGTGGCTAGGCGGTGAAACATTTCGAAATAATTAACTGAGGGGGGTTTTCGTTTCTAAATCCGATTCGTTATTTTAAGTGGGTTTTCGAGTATTCATAGAAAGGAACAAATGAAGATGAAATTGCTTCGAATTTGCCCATTCAAATTTGCCCAATTGAGATATCTAGGAATAATATTGATTTTGCATTTTTATCCGAAAAGGGCGAACCCTTATCCCATTTCTATATTCCTTCTAGATCCAAGAACTAAACTCAATTTTGACACAAAAATTGGAATGAATAGACCCATAGGTTCAATACCTTGTTATAGAACTCGTGCTTCAGAGAAATATCATATAGAGTCAACGAATGAAGCAGGTTCATTAACGATTCAATTCACAGATAAAAAATGAAAAAAAAGAAAGCATTGCCTTCTTTCCCATATCTTGTATCTATAGTATTTTTGCCCTGGTGGGTTTCTCTCTCATTTAATAAATGTCTGGAACTTTGGGTTACAAATTGGTGGAATACCGGGCAATCCAAAACTCTCTTGAATATCATTCAAGAGAAAAACGTTCTAGAAAGATTCATAGAATTAGAAGAACTCTTTCTGTTGGACGAAATGATAAAGGAGTACCCGGAGACACATATACAAAAACTTCGTATAGGAATACACAAGGAAACGATACAATTGGTCAAAACACACAATGAATATCATCTCCATATCATTTTGCATTTCTCGACAAATATAATCTCTTTCGCTATTCTAAGTGGTTATTTTATTTTGGGTAATGAGGAACTTGTCATTCTTAATTCTTGGGTTCAGGAATTCCTCTATAACTTAAGTGACACAATAAAGGCTTTTTCTATTCTTTTAGTTACTGATTTATGGATTGGATTTCACTCGACTCATGGTTGGGAACTAATAATTGGTTCGTTCTACAATGATTTTGGATTGGCTCATAACGATCAAATTATATCTGGTCTTGTTTCCACCTTTCCAGTTATTCTAGATACAATTGTGAAATATTGGATTTTCCATTATTTAAATCGTGTATCTCCTTCGCTTGTAGTCATTTATCATTCAATGAATGAATGAAGAACTCATTTGATCTCCTGATATCAATCAAATAAATCAGAATCTTTCTTTATAAAGAAACCATTTTGAATCTTACTTAATTCTTTATATTTTATTTCTACCAGTTCAAGGTATTCGTCCTATATTACAGTACAACTATTCCAGTACAATGACAGACTCGTGCATAGGGAACTTTACTAGTTCCCTATCTAATTTATTGTAGAAATTCCGAGATCCATGATTGGACATGCAAAATAGAAATACTTTTTCTTGGGTAAAGGAACAGATGACTCGATCCATTTCTGTATCGATCATGATATATGTAATAACTCGAGCATCCATTTCAAATGCATATCCCATTTTTGCGCAGCAGGGTTATGAAAACCCACGAGAAGCAACTGGACGAATTGTATGTGCTAATTGCCATTTAGCTAATAAGCCCGTGGATATTGAAGTTCCGCAAGCTGTGCTTCCTGATACTGTATTTGAAGCAGTTGTTCAAATTCCTTATGATATGCAACTGAAACAAGTTCTTGCTAATGGTAAAAAAGGGGGTTTGAATGTGGGTGCTGTTCTTATTTTACCCGAGGGATTCGAATTAGCCCCCCCCGATCGTATTTCTCCTGAGTTGAAAGAAAAGATAGGAAATCTGTCTTTTCAGAGTTATCGTCCCAATAAAAAAAATATTCTTGTGATAGGTCCTGTTCCGGGTCAGAAATATAGTGAAATCGTCTTTCCCATTCTTTCCCCCGACCCTGCTACAAAGAAAGACGTTCACTTCTTAAAATATCCCATATATGTGGGTGGGAACAGAGGAAGGGGTCAGATTTATCCTGATGGTAGCAAGAGTAACAATACAGTCTATAATGCTACATCAGCAGGTATAGTAAGCAAAATAGTACGTAAAGAAAAGGGAGGATATGAAATAACCATAGTTGATGCATCGGATGGACGTCAAGTGGTTGATATTATACCTCCAGGACCAGAACTTCTTGTTTCAGAGGGTGAATCCATTAAGCTTGATCAACCATTAACAAGCAATCCCAATGTAGGAGGGTTTGGTCAGGGAGATGCAGAAATAGTGCTTCAAGATCCATTACGCGTCCAAGGCCTTTTGTTCTTCTTCGCATCTGTTATTTTGGCACAAGTTTTTTTGGTTCTTAAAAAGAAACAGTTTGAAAAAGTTCAATTGTACGAAATGAATTTTTAGGTCCAGAGATTCCTTAACATTTGGTAAAAAGTGCCGATTTTTTGTCCATCGATACAATTATGTATGATCAAAAAATTCTGTAAATCCTTTTGCTTGCTTTGTTTATACTCTTTTTGTTTTGCAGGACGCCTGGAATTCATTACTTGTATTCCATTTTAGTAATAAACAATAGGCATACAAACAAATACAAAAGAAGAGAATACAAGGCAAGGATGGTAAAAATGAAAGGAACAAATACTTTTAGGAAGGATTACTAGTCTTCCTAATCTTCTATTCGACGCAAGACGACACAAGAAAAAGGAATTTTCACCCGTTTTCTTGTGTCGTCTTGTATCAAAATAATAATTATTTTTTTTCCTGTTCATCAAAGATTACTATTCCTTTCCTTCTTTTCCGGGTCTATCGGAACTCCTTTGTTTAGATTCATAAGAAGTAGTGGACAAACAAAGGAAAAAAAGGATTATGGGTGAATAAGTTATTGAGCAAATAGAATTTATTCACTTATTCAATATCTTCACTTATTCAATATCTTCACTTATTCAATATCTTCACTTATTCAATATAAGTTAAACTTCTAACTTAGAGAAATTATTCAAACAAAAAAGACTGTTCCGGTTGAAAGGCGGATTTTCTTTTTACGAATATCCAAATCTTTATTTATTATATGATCAGATATATGATCAGAGTTTTTATTTTATTTTTAGAGTAGTTTTGATTAAGGTTCTATTAGTTTAGTCTAGAAATGATTTGCAGGATGTCTCATCCCTAGAAATCAATATAATTATTATATTGGATTATAGATAAAATCGATTGATTCGTTCTTTCTTCTTGCTTCCAGTTAATATTTTGGGGGAAGGGCAGGGACTATGAATCAACCGCTAGATTCAATTGTTCACAAACATCATTAAGAAACAAAAGAATAGAGTGGTTTGAAACATCAGAGCAAAGGATCCTTTTTGTCATTTCTACAAAACAAATATAATATTTTGATTATGCTGACTGGATAACTAACCAATTTGTAGGTTATGGAATAGATCAAAGTCTCATTATAAGAGTAAGAACTCCGCGGGCCCTTTCCACTCT